ACTGAACAAGCAGATACAAAAGGAATTCAAGTGCAAATTGCAGGACGTATCGACGGAAAAGAAATTGCGCGTGTTGAATGGATCAGAGAGGGTAGGGTTCCACTACAAACCATTCGAGCCAAAATTGATTATTGTTCCTATACAGTTCGAACAATCTATGGGGTATTAGGCATCAAAATTTGGATCTTTATAGAAGGGGAATAATAAACCTTTATTTCCCTTTGCATTCTATCCAGCGATGGAACAAAAAATGATCAATTAGTTTCTTCTTTTTCTTTTCTGTTCAATAAAAAAAATGAACAATTATAATTCTATAAGGTTTAATAAAAATTAAATGAATCTTTTGATAAAATTGCTATGCTTAGTGTGTGACTCGTTGGTTTTTTGAGGGTTAGTATAAAAAACAGCCCCATAGTATAAACAAATAACTATAGAAGTAATAACCAACTCATCACTTCGTATTATCTGGATCCAAAGAACCAGTCAAGATATGATATATTGTTCATATTGTTGTAGCAACTGAAATCTTTTTTTATTAAAAAATCTGCTTCTAAGTTGTCAATCGAAATAAAAAAGAAAGGGTATGGATAAATGGAAGGATGAGAGAAAGAAAGAAAAAGAATTGATGATATAGAATTCCAATATGTAAGGTCTATGAGTCATCTCAGAAAAAATCTGCGTAATAAAGCATTAATACGGATTCATCATTAAATGGATCTGCTCGTCGAACAAAAAATAAAGAGCTTCGAGCCAATAAAGACTAAGACTATTGACTCAAGAACTAATAGCTCCGTTGTAGAATTCAGACCTAACCATTAAGTAAGAAGCGATGGGAACGATGGAACCTGTGAATTCAAAAGATTTTAGTAAAAATAATTCAAATGATTCATTGATCGGGATGGCGGAACCGGCCAGAGACCAATTCATCTATTCGGAAAAGTTATGAACTAATGTAATGATAGAACTGAAATAGAAATTGAAAGAGTAAATATTCGCCCGCGAAAACTTGATTTTCTTGGATTGCTAAAATTGGGTCAATCCAATACGATAAAGAGTAAAACAAAAGAAAGATTTGTTTTAACATTCTAAAATATATAAATAGACTAAAAAATAGTTTAAAAAACGAGTTATTTAATATATTTAGATTTAGTTATCTATACAAACAAGATATACAAATTAATAATAGATTTGATATAGATTAAATGAAATCAATGATTTAGTATATTACTTATTAAATACATGTATATCTTAATTCAAATTATATTCTATCTGAATTGAATTCAAAATCTTTAATTTGAATTGATTTTATTCGCGAGGAGCTGGATGAGAAGAAACTCTCACGTCCGGTTCTGTAGTAGAGATGGAATTCAAAACAAACCATCAACTATAACCCCAAAAGAACCAGATTCCGTAAACAACATAGAGGAAGAATGAAGGGAATATCTTATCGAGGTAATACTATTTGTTTTGGTAAATACGCTCTTCAGGCACTTGAACCCGCTTGGATCACATCTAGACAAATAGAAGCAGGTCGACGAGCAATGACACGAAATGCACGTCGCGGTGGAAAAATATGGGTCCGTATATTTCCAGATAAACCAGTTACAGTAAGGCCCGCAGAAACACGTATGGGTTCAGGTAAAGGCTCTCCCGAATATTGGGTAGCTGTTGTTAAACCAGGTCGAATCCTTTATGAAATGGGTGGAGTAACAGAAAATATAGCCAGAAGGGCTATTTCTATAGCAGCGTCCAAAATGCCTATACGAGCTCAATTCATCATTTCGGGATAAAAAGAAATAGGCCTTAAAAATAGCGGGTGCAGATTTCTTTTTTTGAACAAATAATATTTCTTTTTTTCTTCGACCTTTTTATTGTAAAAAACAGATAAAAAAATGATATGATTCAACCTCAGACCCATTTGAATGTAGCAGATAACAGCGGGGCTCGAGAATTGATGTGTATTCGAATCATAGGAGCTAGCAATCGTCGATATGCTCATATTGGTGACGTTATTGTTGCTGTGATCAAAGACGCAGTTCCAAACATGCCTCTAGAAAGATCAGAAGTGGTCAGAGCTGTAATTGTCCGTACTTGTAAAGAACTTAAACGTGACAACGGTATGATAATACGATATGATGACAATGCTGCAGTTGTGATTGATCAAGAAGGAAATCCAAAAGGAACTCGAGTTTTTGGTGCGATTGCCCGAGAATTGAGACAATTCAATTTTACTAAAATAGTTTCATTAGCTCCCGAGGTATTATAAAATGAGACTACGATATGGTTATAGGTTATAGTAGGGTATTTAAAAGAAATAGATTAAGATTCATTTAGTAGATTTTGTCTCACGTATATACCTTTCAAAATTCATATTAATATTCATAAACAAATACGTAAAAAAAAAAAAGAAAAATATGTTGATTATATCCAAATTTGGAGGCACCAATAATTTTAATTAATCATGAGTAGTGATACTATTGCTGACATAATAACCTCTATACGAAATGCCGATATGTATAGAAAAAGCGTGGTTCGAGTAGCATCTACTAATATCAGCCAAAGTATTGTTAAAATACTTTTACGAGAGGGTTTTATCGAAAACGTGAGAAAACATCGAGAAAACAACAAAGATTTTTTGGTTTTAACCCTACGACATAGAAGGAATAGGAAAAGGACTTATCGAAATCTTTTAAATTTAAAACGGATCAGTCGGCCGGGTCTACGAATCTATTCTAACTATCAAAGAATTCCTAGAATTTTAGGCGGGATGGGGGTTGTAATTCTTTCTACCTCTCGGGGTATAATGACAGACCGAGAGGCTCGACTAGAAAGAATAGGCGGAGAAATTTTGTGTTATATATGGTAATCTTTCTATTATCCGAGTTGAATAGGAAACTTCTTTTTTGTGAAAAAGAAAAGATAAGGGGTGGGTTGTCTAATAGGGTTCTTCCTCCACTAGTTGATACTTCAAGGAGGTTTTACCTGGAATGAAAGAACAAAAATGGATTCATGAGGGTTTAATTACTGAATCGCTTCCCAACGGCATGTTCCGGGTTCGTTTAAATAATGAAGATATGATTCTAGGTTATGTTTCAGGAAAGATCCGACGTAGTTTTATACGAATATTGCCAGGAGATAGAGTCAAAATTGAAGTAAGTCGTTATGATTCAACCAGAGGTCGTATAATTTATCGACTCCGCAACAAAGAGTCGAAAGATTAGGTGTTTTTCAACTTCACTATTTCTTTCGCAGGAATACAATTCGAAATCGAAAATTTCAATAAACTTATTTTCTTCCAAGAAATGGATTCAAAATTAAAGTAAGGAGTGGCAAATATGAAAATAAGAGCTTCTGTTCGTAAAATTTGTGAAAAATGTCGATTAATCCGTCGTCGGGGACGAATTATAGTAATTTGTTCCAACCCAAGACATAAACAAAGACAAGGATAATAAGACTCGTTAAAGACCCAATATACAACTAAGAAGGGGGATCTTTTTTGACATGAAATGGATATATCCATATATCTCTGACTCAAATTTATGAGATGATAAAAGATGGCAAAAGCTATACCGAAAAAGGGTTCACGTGGACGTATTGGTTCACGTAAGAGTATACGTAAAATACCAAAGGGGGTTATTCATATTCAAGCAAGTTTCAATAATACCATTGTGACTGTTACAGATGTACGAGGGCGAGTGGTTTCTTGGTCCTCTGCCGGTACTTGTGGCTTCCGAGGTACAAGAAGAGGGACGCCATTTGCTGCTCAAACCGCAGCGGCAAATGCTATTCGTGCAGTAGTAGATCAAGGTATGCAACGAGCAGAAGTCATGATTAAAGGTCCCGGTCTCGGAAGAGACGCAGCATTACGAGCTATTCGCAGAAGTGGTATACTATTAACTTTCGTACGGGATGTAACCCCTATGCCACATAATGGCTGTAGACCCCCGAAAAAAAGACGTGTGTAGAAATAAAAATTGAAGATATTTCAATAGCAAGAGAAACAAGAGAGCAAGAGAAACAAGAGAAATAAATGATTCAATAATCAGATCAAATAATATTATTATGGTTCGAGAGAAAATAACAGTATCTACTCGGACACTACAGTGGAAGTGTGTTGAATCAGCAGCAGACAGTAAGCGTCTTTTGTATGGGCGCTTTATTCTGTCTCCGCTTATGAAAGGTCAAGCAGACACAATAGGCATTGCGATGCGAAGAGCTTTGTTTGGAGAAATCGAAGGAACATGTATCACACGTGCAAAATCTGAGAAAATCTCACACGAATATTCTACCATAATGGGTATTCAAGAATCAGTACATGAAATTTTAATGAATTTGAAAGAAATCGTATTGAGAAGTAATCTCTATGGAACTTGTGAGGCATCTATTTGTGTCAGGGGCCCTGGATATGTAACTGCTCAAGATATCATCTTACCGCCTTATGTAGAAATCGTCGATAATACACAGCATATAGCTAGCTTGACGGAACCCATTGAGTTGGTTATTGGATTACAAATAGAGAAGAATCGTGGATATCTTATAAAAGCGCCAAATACCTTTCAAGATGGAAGTTATCCTATAGATCCTGTATTCATGCCTGTTCGAAATGCGAATCATAGTATTCATTCTTATGAAAATGGTAACAAAGAGATACTATTTCTCGAAATATGGACAAATGGAAGTTTAACTCCTAAAGAAGCACTTCACGAAGCCTCCCGGAATTTGATTGATTTATTGATTCCCTTTTTACATACCAAAGAAGAAAATTTAAATTTAGAGGACAATCAACACATAGTTCCTTTACCCCCTTTTACCTTTTATGATAAATTGGCTAAACTAACAAAAAATAAAAAAAAAATGGCGTTGAAATCGATTTTTATTGACCAATCAGAATTGCCTCCCAGAATCTATAATTGTCTCAAAAGGTCCAACATATATACATTATTGGACCTTTTGAATAACAGTCAAGAAGATCTTATGAAAATGGAACATTTTCGCATAGA